TGGATCTATGTCCAACGGATCACCCCTACTAAGAAAAAGTTTTTTGTTTTAGTTCGACCCGTAGTTACATATGAAATAATGGACGGTATTAATTTAGCAACACTTTTCCCTCAGGATCTGTTGCAAGAAAGGGATAATGTGCAACTTCGAGTTTTCAACTATATCCTTTATGGAAATGGCAAAGCCACCCGGGGAATTTCTAACACAAGTATTCAATTAGTACGTACTTGTTTAGTATTGAATTGGCACCAAGACAAAAAAAGTTCGCCTATCGAAAAGGCCCGTGCTTCTTTTGTTGAAATAAGGATAAATGGTATGATTCGAGATTTCCTAAGGATAGACTTAGTGAAATCTGCTATTTCGTATATCGGTAAACGGAATGATCCCTTATTTTTTTCTGATGGTGGATCAGAGCATATGAATCCGTTTTATTTCATTTATTTAAAGACAAAACTTCAACAATCATTTAACCAAAATCAAGGAACTGTTCGTACCTCGTTGGATATAAATAAAGAATGTAAGTTTTTTCTAATTTTGTCATCATCAAATTGTTTTAGAATGGGTCCATTCACATTCAACGGTGTAAAATATCACAAAGAATCAATTCAAAAAGATCGCCTAATTCCAATTAGGAATTCATTCGGTCCTTTAGGAATAACCCTTCCATTTTCAAATTTTTTTTCGTTTTACCACTTAATAACTTATAATCAGATGTTGTTAACTAATTATTTAAAATTTGACAATTTAAAACAAACCTTTCAAGTCCTTAAATTTCACTATTATTTAATGGATGAAAATGGAAGAATTTTTAATCCCGACCCGCGCAGTAACACCATTTTGAATTCATTCAATTTGAATTGGTATTTTCTTCATTACAATTTTTGTGAAGAAACACCTACAAAAATGCGTCTTGGACAATTTATTTGTGAAAATTTAGGTATAACCAAAAATGGACTGCACTTAAAAGCGGGGCAAATTCTAATTGTTCAATTTGATTCTGTAGTAATAAGATCGGCTAAGCCCTATTTAGCTACCCCAGGAGCCACAGTTCATGGTCATTATGGAGAAATCGTTTCTGAAGGGGAGACATTAGTTACATTTATATATGAAAAATCAAGGTCTGGTGATATAACGCAAGGTCTTCCAAAAGTGGAACAAGTCTTAGAAGTTCGGTCGATTGATTCAATATCGATGAATCTAGAAAAGAGGATTGATGGTTGGAATGAACATATAACAAAAATTCTTGGAATTCCTTGGGGATTCTTGATTGGGGCTGAGCTAACTATAGCGCAAAGTCGTATCTCTTTGGTTAATAAGATCCAAAAGGTTTATCGCTCCCAGGGGGTGCAGATCCATAATAGGCATATAGAAATTATTGTACGGCAAATAACATCAAAAGTCTTGGTTTTAGAGGATGGAATGTCTAATGTTTTTTTGCCCGGAGAACTAATTGGATTGTTGCGGGCAGAACGCACGGGGCGTGCTTTGGAAGAAGCGATCTGTTACCGAGCTATCTTATTGGGAATAACGAGAGCATCCCTGAATACTCAAAGTTTTATATCCGAAGCTAGTTTTCAAGAAACGGCTCGAGTTTTAGCAAAAGCCGCTCTCCGAGGCCGTATTGATTGGTTGAAAGGGCTAAAAGAAAACGTTGTTCTGGGGGGCCTGATACCCGTTGGTACCGGATTCAAAGGATTCGTACACCGTTCAAGTCAATATAAGAGCATTCCCTTGAAAAAAAAAAAGAATCTATTCGAGGGAGAAATGAGAGATATTTTGTTTTATCACAGATACTTTTTTGGTTCTTGTCTTTCAAAGAATTTACGCGATAGATCAAAACAAGAATGATTTTGGGGATTTAGCAGAAGAGATTAATCTTTGTTATCTTTTTTTTTGTATTGTTATGGTTATTTAATTTAGTAATGTAATAAAACTAGTAAAAAAATACAGAAACTCAAATAATAATAAATAGAAAGGAATTAATGCTTTGGTTTGTGTATCAATGCCCAATCCACGGTAGAAAAGAAGGTTCCATTGGAACAATTTTTTATTTCAGAATACCTCATCTCTTTATGAATTATTAAAAAAAAAGAGAAAGTGTGGGGAGAAATGACAAGAAGATATTGGAACATCAATTTGGAAGAGATGATGGAGGCGGGAGTTCATTTTGGTCACGGTACTCGGAAATGGAATCCTCGAATGTCACCATATATCTCTGCAAAATGTAAGGGTATTCATATTATAAATCTTACCAGAACTGCTCGTTTTTTATCAGAGGCTTGTGATTTAGTTTTTGATGCAGCAAGTAGAGGAAAACAATTTTTAATTGTTGGGACAAAAAATAAAGCAGCTGATTTAGTAGCATGGGCTGCAATAAGGGCTCGATGTCATTATGTTAACAAAAAGTGGTTGGGGGGTATGTTAACGAATTGGTCCACTACAGAAACGAGACTTCAAAAATTCAGGGATTTAAAAATGGAACAAAAGGCGGGGAGACTCGCTCGTCTTCCGAAGAGAGATGCAGCAGTGTTGAAGAGACAACTATCTCATTTGCAAACATATCTGGGTGGGATTAAATATATGACAGGGTTACCTGATATTGTAATCATCGTGGATCAACAAGAAGAATATACGGCCCTGCGAGAATGTATTACTTTGGGAATTCCAACAATTTGTTTAATCGATACAAATTGTGACCCCGATCTCGCCGATATTTCGATTCCGTCAAACGATGATGCTATAGCTTCAATCCGATTAATTCTTACCAAATTAGTATTTGCAATTTGTGAAGGCCGGTCTAGCTATATAAGAACACAATAAAATCAAAAATGAAATTCTGAAACTTTATAATAATAAATATTCATAATGTTAATAGTACAATAAAATAATAGTATTACTATTCCTAAATCTCAAAATCTATATAATAAAGGACTGGGGATATTATGTGATTAATCGGTATCCTAAATATTAAAAAAAAAAAAGTCGACAAATCGATAACGAGATGGTTGAATCAAAATTATTTTTTTACGTTATATTTCTATCAGAGGACAATATGAATGTTCTATCATATTCAATCAATACATTAAACGGGTTATATGATATGTCTGGTGTGGAAGTAGGTCAACATTTCTATTGGCAAATAGGCGGTTTCCAAATCCATGGCCAGGTACTTATAACCTCTTGGGTTGTAATTGCTATCTTATTAGGTTCAGCTGCGATAGCTGTTCGGAATCCACAAACCATTCCGACAAGTGGTCAAAATTTCTTTGAATATGTCCTTGAATTCATTCGAGACGTGAGTAAAACCCAAATTGGAGAAGAATATCGACCTTGGGTTCCCTTTATTGGGACTTTGTTTCTATTTATTTTTGTTTCTAATTGGTCAGGGGCTCTTCTGCCTTGGAAAATAATACAGTTACCCCACGGGGAGTTAGCCGCACCCACAAATGATATAAATACTACTGTTGCTTTAGCTTTACTCACGTCAGTAGCCTATTTCTACGCGGGTCTTACAAAAAAAGGATTAAGTTATTTTGGTAAATACATTCAACCAACTCCAATTCTTTTACCCATTAACATCTTAGAAGATTTCACAAAACCTCTATCACTTAGTTTTCGACTTTTCGGAAATATATTAGCGGATGAATTAGTAGTTGTTGTTCTTGTTTCTTTAGTACCTTTAGTGGTTCCTATACCTGTCATGTTCCTGGGATTATTTACAAGTGGTATTCAGGCTCTTATTTTTGCAACTTTAGCCGCAGCTTATATAGGCGAATCTATGGAAGGTCATCATTGATTAGTCTTAGGAAGAAGAAGAGTCAATTTTATATCGGAGTAATATATGTGGGGCTCAAGATATTAATCTATTACTCTAGTCGATCAAGATAGTCTATTTCAAGTATATAAATGTAAAAATACATACCGTCTAATGGTAATAAAAATACTATTATGTTCGAGATGTGTAAAAAAGTAGTTGGTTAATAGAGAGAGGTTGCGCCAGATATGTGGAATCTAATAATTATAAGTTCATTTTTTTAGATTAGATATTTCAAAGAATGCTTAGAAAATCCGATTGAACTTAAGATACATAAGATACAATAGGCGGTTTCCGTTATCTAAGAAACATACGTATATTTGATATTAGATATTGACAAGTTATATATGAACTAATATTTAATTTGCCCTACTTGAATTTCGAGAAGGATGCCAACCAAAGTCCTTCCGTTTGTTTCGTTTATAACTCTGAATTGACTAAATAAACATATAAAATAAATAACAAGATCGAAGAAGGGTTATAAAAAGGAAATGGAAAAACGCACGTTGGATTGATTCAGAAAAACTCTACAAATAGGAATAAAAAAAGATTTCTACACCGGGAAAAAAGATGAAGTCTTTATAATTAGCTAATGATTCAATAATATTCTTATTTCAATTCGGCGGCGTTTTTAACTATTTTAGCTAGATGGCTATTACAATGGACTAATTAAGTCCTAATTCATTGGTTGATTGTATCATTAACCATTTATTTTTTTTTTTGTGTATGAGGAACTTATCATGAATCCACTGATTTCTGCCGCTTCCGTTATTGCTGCTGGATTAGCTGTAGGGCTTGCTTCTATTGGACCTGGAGTTGGTCAAGGTACTGCTGCAGGCCAAGCTGTAGAAGGTATTGCGAGACAACCCGAGGCAGAGGGAAAAATACGAGGTACTTTATTACTTAGTTTAGCTTTTATGGAAGCTTTAACAATTTATGGATTGGTTGTAGCATTAGCCCTTTTATTTGCAAATCCTTTTGTTTAATCCGATAAAAGGAAAAGAAATATTGAGAAATACGTATTTCTTTTATGATCGTGGACTTGCAGATTGTTAATTCACATTATATTAAAATATCGCTCCTACACAATTACTCATTCGTTCAGAAAATAAAATAACTCAAGGGAAGGACTGATTTGAAGATGAAGAATTAGTGTTACCCACTCGTTTTCTTCCTTCCTTCCCCT